TCGTTAATGGTTGATCCAATTTGATGGATTCGCCCTCTGAAACAAGAAGTTCTGGTCCTGGAGGGATAATATCAACCACTTGACGTCCACCCGTATCTGTTATGGTTATTTCATACCCCCCCTTTTCTTTTCGTATGATTTTGCTTACTATACCTGCTGCTGTAGCATTATAAATTGTATTGTTACTCTTACTCCCGTCGGGATAAATCTGACCCCTTCCCCTGTTACCGCCCACGTATATAGGATATTTTAAAAAGTGAATATCTTTCTTAGTGGCAGGATCGGGGGAAAGGATAGGAAAGGTGATTTCACTATATTTCTGACCGGGTACGGGTCCTATCACAAGAATATTTTTTTTATTGGGGCGATAGCTCTGAAAAGACAAATTGCCTATCTTTTCTTTAATCTCTGGAGAAATACGATCGGAGGGGGCTAATTCAAACCCTTCCGGTAAAATAAGAACAGCTCCTACATTCAAACCCCCCTTTTTACCATTAGCAAGAACTTGTTTCAGTTGCATATCATAAGGAATTCGAACAACTGCTTCAAATACAGTATCGGGAAGTACCGCCTGTGGAACCTCAATATCGACGGGCTTACTTGCTAAATGGCAATTGGCACAGACAATACGCCCAGTCGCTTCTCGTGGATTTTCATAACCCTGTTGTGCAAAAATAGGATACGCATTTGAAACGGCTGTCCGAGTTATGATATATATCATGAGCGATACGGAAATAGATCGAGTAATCTGCTTCTTTATCCAATAAAAAGTCTTTCTAGTTTCCATGGTCCAATCTTGATTCCAAATTTTCTACAATAAATGGGGTAAGTCGCTAGTATAGTTTCCTATCCACGATTCTGCTAGTTATTGGGGAATAAATTAAATGGAATAATATTTTATTGGCATAATATAAGATAAACCCCCCAATGGGTCGAAATAGAAAGCGTAAGCCCGATTTTTAATGCTTTATTTAGGTAGAACTACAAAGTAACAAACGCTCTAATTAGATTAATATCAGTAGATCCTCTATCAGTCATTCATTGAATGATAAATAACTACAAGTGAAGGAGATACGCGATTTAAATAACGAAAAATCCAATATTTAAAAATGGTATCCAGAATGACTGGAAAAGTGGAAACCAGCCCAGATATAATTTCATCATTATGAACAAATCCAAAATGCTTGTAGACGGAGCCAACCATTAGTTCCCAACCGTGGGGTGAGTGGAATCCGATACATAAATCCGTTAATAAAAGAATAGAAAAAGCTTTGACTGTGTCGCTTAAGTTATATAGGAATTTCTGGGCCCAAGAGTTAAGAATAACAAGTTCTTCATTACCCAAAATAGAATAACCGCTTAGAATAAAAAAACAGATTATATTTGTTGAGAAGTGCAAAATCATATGGATCCGATCCTCATTGTGTATCTTGATTAATTGAATCATTTCTTTTTGGATTCCTATACGAAGTTTTTGTAGATGTGTCTCCGAGTATTCTTCGATCATTTCGTCCAAGACGAGGAGTTCCTCTAATTTTATGAATTTTTCTAGAATTCCCCTTTCTTGAATATCATTAAAAAAAATTTCGGATTGCCCAGCATTCCACCACTTAGTAACCCAAGATTCCAGGCTTTTATTAAATGAGAGAGAAAGACACCAGGGCAAAAATACTATAAATAGAAAATTTAACGGGGGAGTGAATGCTTTCTTTTTTGTCATTTTTTCATCGGTGAATTGTTAGTCAACTCGCCTCATTTGTTGACTCTATGCAATCGAATATTTCTTTCACGCATGAGTTCTATACAAGATATGAAACCTATAAATTTATTTTCTTTGTTGTTATTGAATCTAGAAAGAATAGAGAAATCAACTAAGAAGCCACTTCGAATGAAGAAATACTAAACAAATATTGTTTCACGATATCTCAATCGGCAACATTGTCTCCTTTGGATGAATGATCGAAAGAACCCCTTTAACTTTAAAATGAATATTAGTTAACTTTTGAGACGAAAGAACTCCCGTTCTAGCAAAATATCCAATCCAACAATTATTAAACTTAACAAAAAAAGATCAATTTATTTATACCGAAACGGTTTGATATAGGAATTATTGAGATTTGTTACTTGTTTGAATTAAATGCATACGTATAAAAAAACACAAAAAGAGTTTCGTTTTATGGTTGTTCCGCCCGCTTTGCTTTGGCTCGAATGAGCCTTTTGATGTGTGATGTGATGAAATTTCACACCTAAATTTTATTATGGTATCGAAAAAAGAATCTTCTTTTCCTTTTTCCCTCCCGATGATCCTGATGATAAAGGCATCTCTTTTCCACGCATTTCTCAAAAGACTTCAAGCGGTACGCGCAAGAAATAGGCCAATTCGGCAGCCTTTTGTTCAATGTCTCGTGGAACCAAATTCTCATCAGTAAGAGTTAAGGGAATGGCCCCCTGCCCGCGGATGTCCATATAAAGAACACGACGAGCATAAATACCCTCTTTAACCTCTATTCGAATGGACTGAATATCTTTTAAAAGGAAGCGGAGGAATATGCGACGATTTTTTCCAGGAAATCCCCAACGAAAAATACACACTAGGCCCTCTCCTCTATCGAATCGATCATAACCACTGCCTACATTCCAGGAAATTGTACACCACAAATAGGAGCTAATAAAGAGACCCGAGATTCCGTAGAAAGACATCACGATCCCTTGTGGAAAAAAAGATATCCAACTTCTCCCAAGATAACTCGAAGTTCCAACCAATAGGAATCCTAATGAACTTAAAAAAAGGATAAAGGCCCAGCAGAAATTACTTATTTTGCGAGACCCCATTATAAGTTCTATCCATATATGTTCTGATCGCCAACTCATACTTGATCCGATTCCATTTTATTGTAATTTAGAGCATACCTCAAATTAATTTGACTTTACTTTTTTTTGTTTCCCAAGTAACTCTCATCAACTAGCACTAGAACCTTTAGGAGTAAGCGGAGTAAGTCATCAAATTGAAATTAGTTAGAGCTAAAATCATAAGATACCCCTTATATGATATGAGTTATAGATCCGCGGGCTTTCTCTTTTAGCCATTCGGCGTCCTGGTCGATTTGAAAACCGCTAGAATTCATTTACTCATATATCATGTTTATGCAGGCGTTAGAGTTCTTTCCTTTATCTTTATATGCATATGCGGCAAAAATCACATGTTATACCGAATTCAATTAAATTTAAATAAAGATCTGTGTTCTGATACAAATCATAGTTTTGAAAAAAAAAATGGAAGAAATTAGGCGCCACCGCATCTAACTAACCTTATTTTTTTGAACATGAAGAGATAAAGAAGCCATTGCAATTGCCGGAAATACTAGGCCTACTAAAGGCACAAAAATAGAAGGAAAGCTGAAAGTTGTCATAAAATGGGTGCCTCAATTTATTATTTGTACCTGTATATTATTTATTTATAAATAAAAGGATTTTCTATTTTATACTAATTATAATTAAGAATTTGAATTCTTATGAATTTTTTTATTAATTCAATTTGAAATTCTTAGTATAGAGCTAACTATCTATTCTAGATAGTTAAATATCGAAGTTAATATATAGAATAAACGCAAGAAATGTAGAACTAACTAAATGAACTTAGTCATCTTTCGACACGAAAGATATGCAGGCGAATGTCCTTTTTTCTTGATTTTTTTGTCTTTTTCGTTTCTTCTAATTTAATCCTAATAACGAAAGAATTTCTTAAACATTAGTGAAATATTCATTAGAATCCGAACCAACTGGGATTGGTAGCTAAAACAGTATTTTCGATAAATGGAAATAGAGAATAAAAAATGGAAATAGAGAATAAAGAAAAAACTCTCTATTTCCATTTTTTATTTTAATTATATCCGTACGATAAGAAGAAATTCGTTTTGTTTTCCTAATTTGAAGAATTCACCCTTTTTTTGATAAAGACTTCTTAATTAGTAATCGACAATATAGGTAAAAAAAAAAAAAAAAGAATTATCCGAACCTTTTGATACTTTCTAAGTTAGTTCTTACGAAACCAACAAAAATTCCCTTCTTCCCTTCTTAGTTACTTTTATTTCGATAAACTAACTACTCATTTGCTAAAAAACAAATAACAAACAATTTAACTTAGTTCGCTATTGAATTTGGATTCAAAGGAAGAAAAGCATGGAACGCAACTAACTCACTCAGAACACTTTTTAAAATAGTACGGGGGACAATTAGGTCGAATAAACCCTTCTGGAATAGGTATTCAGCCGCTTGCGAACCTTCGGGTACTGTTTTATTCAATGTTTGTTCAATTACTCTTTTACCCGCAAATGCAATGTAGGCATTGGGTTCGGCAATAATGATATCACCCAACATACCAAAACTCGCCGTCACCCCACCAGTAGTAGGAGATGTAAGGATTGATACATAAAATAACTTTTTATTTGATTGATAATCATATAAAGCGGACGAAATTTTAGCCATTTGCATCAAGCTCAAACTTCCTTCTTGCATGCGCGCCCCTCCGGAAGCACATACTATAATAAGAGGTAGAAACTTATTAGTAGCGTACTCAATCAAACGGGTAATTTTTTCCCCGACTACGCATCCCATACTACCTCCCATAAATTGAAAATCCATAATCCCAACTGCTACGGGAATGCCGTTTAGTTGGCCGATGCCGGTTTGAACAGCCTCAGTTAATCCTGTCTTCCTTTGATAAGAATCAATGCGATCTTTATAAGGTTCTTCTTCCGAATGAAATTCAATGGGATCCAGAGAAACCATGTCTTCATCCATAGGATCCCAAGTACCGGGATCGATCAAAAGTTCGATTCTATCTGAACTACTAATTTTCAAATGATATCTACATTGTTCACAAATATTCACTTTTGATTTCAAAAATTTCTTATAATTTAATCCATAACAATTTTCGCATTGAACCCACAAATCCCTATATTTTTGACTTACATCGTGATCATTAGAACTTTCTCTTAAAG